CAAAAAGAAGATTTATCAGTACCTTGTTAGGTCCCTTGGGGAAGAATTTGAATTCCTTATGCGAACCTTTCAGTGGGTTGTGTCAGAAATTCAGTACTTGCTGTTAATAAACTTGAGGAGAAACACGGGTCGGTTCGTGAATATTTTCTTATTTGTTACCTGTGCCTACTATTTAGGCAGAATACCTTTATTCATTTTTCCACATCCACTGACAAGCGTCCAAGCCCCACAACTGCAACCAAATTGGTTAGCCAGACAAGGCCGAGAAGCTGACACTTACTGGGAGGACGAGGACGAGGAAGAGGAAAAGGAAGAGGAAAAGAAAGAGGAAAAGAAAGAGGAAAAGAAAGAGGAGATTGCACGAAAAAAAGTGCTATTCAAAGAAGAAATTCCTCCCACGCGTTGGGGAGCGGATCTGGATGAAGAAAAAGATCAAAAAGGACCCATAGTGATGGAAGGCATTTTAGCGGCCGATTTTTTTCAGTTTCAATGGACTCGTCCAGTACGATACATAAGCAATCAACACTTTTTTGGGGCTGTAAGAAAGGAAGCTTCACAATATTTTTTTGATACATACCGAAGTGATGGAAAAAAAAGAATATCTTTTACAGATCCTCCTAGTTTTTCTAGTTTTAAGGAACTGACGAAAGGGATGATATCTTCGTCCACAGTAGAAAGACTCTCCTTTGATAAACTAGACAAAGATTGGCTTTATAAGAACAAACAAAGACAAAACAACTTAAATAACGAGTTTATAAAGAGAATTGAGGCTCTAGACACGGGATTTCTTTTTCTAGATATACTCGACAAAAGGACTCGGGTTTGTATTGAGAAAATGAACGAAACCTGCCTCTGCCTACCAAAAAGGTATGATCCTTTGTTGAATGGGCCCTCTCGTGGAAGAATCAAAAAGTTTAGAAAAGTAATCGAGGATCCCGAAGAAAAGGAGAAAAGCAAAGAAAAGGAGAAAAGCGAAGAAAAGGAGAAAAGCGAAGAAAAGGAGAAAAGCGAAGAAAAGGAGAAAAGCGAAGAAAAGGCACCGAAAAGCAAAGAACAGGAGAAAAGGGAAGAAGAGGCACGTCTACGCGAAGAAGCACGTCTACGCGAAGAAGCACGTCGACGCGAAGAAGCACGTCTAAGCGAAGAAAGGGCACTTCTTCAATTGGGTGAATTTCGTGAAAAAGTCTACAATGTAATTAAATCTCGTAAATCTAGTGGAAGAAAAAAGAATGCAATGCAATCTCGTGAAAAAGTCCAGAATGCAATGCAATCTCGTCGAAGAAAAAAAAATGGAACTACAAAATCTCGTGAAAGAATCGACGATGGAACTACAAAATCTCGTCGAAGAAAAAAAAATGGAACTACAAAATCTCGTGAAAGAATCGACGATGGAACTACAAAATCTCGTCGAAGAAAAAAAAATGGAACTACAAAATCTCGTGAAAGAATCGACGATGGAACTACAAAATCTCGTCGAAGAAAAAAAAATGGAACTACAAAATCTCGTCGAAGAAAAAAAAATGGAACTACAAAATCTCGTCGAAGAAAAAAAAATGGAACTACAAAATCTCGTCGAAGAAAAAAAAATGGAACTACAAAATCTCGTGAAAGAATCGACGATGAACCTACAGAATCTCAACTTAAGCAAATCCTTGCTCTAAATCAAATTCATGAGACCCTTTTGCCAGGTTTCATTTTCGAGTCCCCAAAATTTGAAGAGAGAATGTTCGCGATACTAAAAAGTAAAACACTAAAACTAAGAGCAGAAGGAAAATTATATTATAATCCTTTGGCAAAATTTTTTTCTAAGCCTTGGGAAAAAGGGGGGGGAGGCATTGATTGGAACCAGCGAAAACTAAAAAAGCTAAACCAACTAAGGACTTATAAAGTGGGAGAAAGTGTGGGACGAGCGCACATCGGTCAACGCGTCCCTCGCTGGTCATACGTATTACTCCGCGAGGTCGCATACGACCTGGGCGAACCCTTTGTGACCAAGCGGGGAGAAAATGAGTGCTTTGATATTATATCAGCACAATACAAATATGAAATTATTTTGAATCAGGATACTCAAAATTTACTTATCAAAAATCTTTCTAAAGATAGTAATAAGATTGATCCGGAGATTGCTAAAGAGATTAATGAGAAGGTTGAGAAGGATTTGATCAAGAGTGGGGGAGACCCTTATAGTATTGACTTTGAGAAAAGCCTTGCTCATGTTCACGTTGGCAGCCTCATCACCAATATCGAGTGGAAAACCGAGACTAAGGACGTGTGGAGGACCTCCTTGAGAGCGGTGCGCAACCAATTTTGGCATCAGGATGACATCAAAGGTATTGCGAACGTCCTAAGGCGTAAAAACGGAGTTGTTGTAAGACAGATTGAAATGTTTCCGCATTCCCCTCTTTTTTGGGGCTTCTTAAAAAGTACACTGTCTAGTTCTTTTAGGGTAGTGAAAAACCTTGTTTTGAAAATGCAAAATTTGCTGCATAGGTTTGGAATCAAAAAAGGGGACCTTTTCACTCTTAAGGGACCTAAGAAAGAACAGACAAAAACAAAAAGGAAGACAAAAGGGAAGACAAAAAGGAAGATAGACGAAAAAAAAAGCAAAGCATTGAAAGAACGGAAAAAATTGAAAAGAATCAAAAAAGAGAACATCGAACTAGACCCCGACGAAGAGCTGTTCCGGATGGATGGAATAGATGCATGGAATGAGCTTTATTATGGGCTAGGAGTAAGAGGTATCATATTAATTTTTAACTCCTATTTTAGAAGATATATTGCACTGCCTTTAGTGATAATAGCTAAAAATATTGGTCGTATCTTATTTTTGCAGCAGCCCGAGTGGGCTGAGGATAGAAAGGACTGGGAAAACGAGACTCATCTTTTATGCAACGATGACGGTTTTGCTATAGGCGTCATATCCATCAGCAACTTTCCGGAGGAGTGGTGGGAATATGGTCTTCAGGTCAAAGTTTTATGGCCTTTAGAGTTGAAACCTTGGCACACAGCGGATGATAGACAAAGGATAACCAACGATTATGCTTTTATAAGGTCTGTCTGGGGACTAGCTGACTATCCTTGGGGTAGTGCCCGACCCAACCGTTCCTTTTCCATTTTTTGGGGGCCCATTTTTAACGAACTAGGCAAAAAAAGTCAAAGATTAGCAGCAAAAAAATTCGCCTTTCGACTTATAAGAAGCGTTTTCAACCAAAAAATAAAGCCAAATTTTGTTAGAGTTCTAGGAAACCCAAAAGAAAGCATAAAACGGCTTAAAGAAAGCATAAAACGGCTTAAAGAAAGGGTTCGAGTTCTAAAAAGCACAATTTTGAAAATAATAAAAAAAAATACAAGATTGAAAGGGATAGGAGTAGATGAATCGAGTGAAACTCAAAAAGAAAAAGATTCTATAATCAGCAATGAGATAATTCATGAATCATTTAGTCAAATTCGATCTACAGCTTCTACAAATTCAGAAGAAAAAATACAAAATCTGATTAATAGAACAAGCACAATCAAAAATCAAATAGAAAGAATTACAAAAGAAAAAAAAAAAGTAACTCCAGGACTAAATAATAGTCCTAACAACAAAAAGCAAAATAATAATGTAGAATCGCCAAAAAATATTTTGAAAATTGTAAAAAGAAGAAATGTTCGATTAATAAGTAAATGGAATTATTTTCAAAAACTTTTCATTGAAAAAATATACAAAATATACCTAGATATCTTTCTATGTATCATTAAGATTCCTAGAATCAATTTAACAAAAAAATTTTTTGAGAAAGACATTTCCAATACTGAAACAAATCAAAAAAGAATTACCTTTAGTTCGACTATAAAAAATATAAATAAGCGGAAGTCACAGATTGTTCCGAAATTTGCTTCCTTGCCAAATTTATCTTCCCTGTCACAAGCATATGTATTTTACAAATTATCACAAACCCTAGTTAGTGATAAGTTAAGATCTGTTCTTCAATATCGCGGAACGTCTTTTTTTCTTAAGACTGCAATAAAGGATTCTTTTGAAAGACAGGGAATATTTCATTCCGAATTAAAGCATAAGAAACTTCGAAATTTTGGAACGAATCCATGGAAAAACTGGTTAAGAGGTCAGTCTCAATACAATTTATCTAAGGTTCATTGGGAGCGAGTAGGCGCACAAACCTGGCGAAATAAAGTCAACCGACGCCATACGCCTCAAAATAACGATTTAAATAAAGGAGATTCATATGAAAAAGACCCATTACTTCATTCCAAAAAACAAGATGATTCTGAAGTATATTCATTAGTAAGAAATCAAAAAACTAAGTTTCAGAAAAACTATAAATATGATCTTTTAGCATATAAATACATTTCTTCTGAAACTAAGAAGGACTCCTCTATTTCTAAATTGCCATTCCAAGTAAATAAGAGCCAAGAGATCGACTTATTTGATATACCAGAGGAGATTGTTTTCAAGACTTATTTCAAGGATTGTATACTAGACAAGAAGTTTCTAGACAAGCTTTATCGAGACAATACTTATCTACACAATTATCTAGACAATACTTATGTAGACAAGGATTATCACAAGGATTATCTAGACAAGAGTTTTCTAGACAAGGTTTATTTCAAGGATTCTCTAGACCAGCTTTATCTAGAAAAGGATTATTACAAGGATTATCTAGACGAGGTTTATCTAGACAAGAATTCTCTAGACAATTATCTAGACAAGGTTTATATGTCTCTGAAAAAAATGCGAAAGAAAAAACCTGAAAGAAAATATATGGACTTTGATTGGAAGTTTTTCGAAAAATATCTAGTCAATTTGGAGGCTGGGAAAAAGATCGACCCTAACCATAATACAAATACTAAGATTGAGACTAAGAATTCTAAAATAATTGAGAATGAAAATTCTAAAATAATTGAGAATGAGAATTCTGAAATAATTGAGAATGAGAATTCTGAAATAATTGAGAATGAGAATTCTGAAATAATTGAGAATGAGAATTCTGAAATAATTG